ATCAAAAGAAATGGACCGAATTTTTTTATAATGTATCTCAGATAAATTTTGACTATTCTCACCTCTGAACTTCCCTAGATTAAACTTTTTGGCCTTTCAACCAAGTAATTTTACCATTTGAATATTATTGAAATATTAACATTCTTTTTGGAGCGCAGAAAAAATCGAAACAAAATGGAATCATTCATTTTCAGACTAACTTTCTATACCTAGACCTAGAATATACATCTATTCATTCTTTAGCTAGAAAGAGTATATCTCCGTACGCCTAGATAAATTATGTATGATGATCAAGACCACTAAAAAATATGTATCTATTCCCAAATTTAAATAAATTTGGGAATAGATACTCATAGAAATGAATCGCCGGGAACCAGATTTGAACTGGTGACACGAGGATTTTCAGTCCTCTGCTCTACCGGCTGAGCTATCCCGACCATTCTTGACACACCACCCTAATTTTAGGAAATTACTTGAGTCTATGTCAACTAAATAAAAAAAAATAAAAATACTTTTTGAATTTTAATTAAAAAAGGGATATAGGATAAAAAATTAGCGAATTAAATGGGCTTTTGGGGATAGAGGGACTTGAACCCTCACGATTTCTAAAGTCGACGGATTTTCCTCTTACTAAAAATTTCATTGATGTCGGTATTGACATGTAGAATGGGACTCTATCTTTATTCTCGTCTGATTAATCAGTTATTCAAAAGATCCATCAGACTATGGTGGAGTGACTGATTTGATCAATCAATATTATTCTATTGAAAGAGTAAATGTTGTCAACTCCATTTGTTAGAACAGCTTCCATTGAGTCTCTGCACCTATCCTTTTTTGATTTTCACTTTCTGAACTTTTATTTATTTGTTTTCGGAAAGAAGGATTTGGCTCAGGATTGCCCATTTTTAATTCCAGGGTTTCTCTGAATTTGAAAGTTTTCACTTGGTAAGTTTCCATACCAAGGCTCAATCCAATTAAGTCCGTAGCGTCTACCAATTTCGCCATATCCCCTGTTTTTTTCTTTGAGATTGATATCATATCTCATTAGGATGTTTTTTCATTTGTATTATGAGAATTATATGATGGAACTGTTGAATTTATTAGAAACCTACTCCCATTTTTGGAAAAATATCCTTCTATTTGTTTGATTGATTTTCTTTCATCTATATCAGATACCCATATTTAGTCGAATCAGAAATGATTCTATTATCTGTGTATTCGCAATTCAATATACAGAGATATATACTACATTTATCTCTATTTTATATGTCCCTCCTTCTTTGATTTTTTGAGAGTATTTAGAATACTCTAACGTTCGATTCTTTTTTTCCTTAGAGCAGACAGATACAGACCTTATAATAACAGAAAATCAAAAATCTATTTATTAATTTAAAATTTGACATTCATTTAGAAATTCAATAGAAATATCAAATTTCTATTTACTTAGCCAATTTCTATCGATACATTCTTTTTTATATAGATTATACATAGTTCATCTTAATGCATACGAATTTTGTAATATAAATTACTGTTTACTGTAATCTAATTAGTCATTATTTAAAATTCTAAAAAATGAGACTATTTAAAATATAAATTTTAATTTTAAGATAGTATTCTATATACTCTTTACTATTTTCTATATCTATATTTAGATAGAATTTTAAGGTATTCTAGAATATTAAAGAATATATAAAGAATATAGATAGAAACAAATAATCTTCCTATCTAATAATTAGGATATCGGGATAAATACATATCTATATTTAGATATTCATATAGATTAGATGAAAATATGAATTCTATTCTATTTATTCTTCAAATATTAAAATAATAGAAATAAAGAAGCAAAAATATTCAAAAAATGAATAAAATGGAATTCAAAACAAAAAAGATAATTTGACTATACGAATTAAAATGACGATATTGTTTTATTGATAAAAAAGATTTGATAAATTATTTGATAAATCGATCAAAATAGTATTCTATTTAACTATTAATTAACTAACTATTAATTAACTAACTATTAATTAAAATTCTTATCTTAAAATTATTCTGATTTTTATGATATGATATATACTAAAATATCAAATAAATAATAACTATTGGATATTTTATATTTTTTCTATGTTTGTATTTATTTGATTATGATTATAGTAATTTGGTTATGAAGAGCTAATATAAAACAATTAATAACTAAGATCCCAGTAGTTTAGGAAATAATTCCGATAAATCCACAATTTGTGTTATGAGAGCCCGCTTAGCTCAGAGGTTAGAGCATCGCATTTGTAATGCGATGGTCATCGGTTCGATTCCGATAGCCGGCTTTTTTTCTCTATTTGTTTTCATTTTTGACATAAGGGATAATCTCTTTTTATTTTAGGAAAAAAAAAAATTAGAGTTCCATTTCTCTAGAACAAATCAAGAAAAGAACCTCCTTTTTTTATTTTCTATTTATTTATTTAGATAGATATACAATAGAATAAAATTCGGATACTGATCG